TATATCTCAGTATCGAGGATGATACCCAAGATCTGTATTTGTTTATAAACTCTCCTGGCGGATGGGTAATACCGGGGGTGGCTCTTTATGATACTATGCAATTTGTGCAACCAGATGTACATACAATATGCATGGGAGCAGCCGCTTCAATGGGATCTTTTATCCTGGTCGGAGGAGAGATTACCAAACGTCTAGCATTCCCTCACGCTTGGCGCCAATGAGGCTTTTATTTGAGAGAAAAAAGAAGACTATGCCTTCGCCATATGAAATATGAATATTAAGTAATAATAGCATGGCACTTTGAATTCGATATAAGGAATTTTGTTTTCAAAACATTAGATTATGTATCGAGAGAGTAATATGAGAAAAAGGTATTTCCTATTTTATTATCGGAAGTCCAGTTCAGCGTCACAAACTTTTTTTCACACCAGGGGTCTCTTAACAATATTTATAGAGCGAAAAAAATAAGATTCTTTTTTCCTTAGTTTATTTGATCAAATAAAAAAGCAACTTTGGGATTGCTGAATGACAGACAAATCACAGACAAAAAAATATAATAAATATATAAAGCAACGGAGCCATCATAGTATTTTTGAATTCCTCCGAAAGGAAGGGTGGTAAGTTGATCATTTACCGACCGGGGTCTGATCGATCCTATTTTTTTATTTCTTTGATGAAAGGTAAGGGTCAATTTTATTGTAAAGCCGTATGCAATGCATAATGCCCGTACGGTTGTTCGATTCTATCTTTTTTTCTTGTTATTCTTTTATGTTTCTTTTATCTTCCCCTCATCATGCGAAATAGAGAAACCTTTTATTATCTTATATCATCAGGGTAATGATCCATCAACCTGCTGGTTCTTTTTCTGAAGTAGCAACGGGAGAATTCATCCTGGAAGTGGGAGAACTGCTGAAACTGCGTGAAACCCTGACAAGGGTTTATGTACAAAGAACGGGCAAACCCATATGGGTTGTATCCGAAGACATGGAAAGAGATATTTTTATGTCAGCAACAGAGGCCCAAGCTTATGGGATTGTTGATCTTGTAGCGGTTGAATGACAATAGCCTGTATTTCGCGTCAATTCGTGATTTGAAGTTAACCCTGCCGAGTTTAATATTCTATGACTTTTATTTACTCTTCTATTGAATCTATTGAATAAAAGTAATTCAAAATCATCCGGTTAGGATCGATCTAAACCAGCCCATTATGTATATGATTCAACATGCCAACGATTAAACAACTTATTAGAAATACAAGACAGCCAATTAGAAATGTCACAAAATCCCCCGCGCTTCGGGGATGCCCTCAGCGTCGAGGAACATGTACTAGGGTGTATGTGCGACTCGTTCAGATCATGAACTAGAACAAAGGAAAGAGAACAATGTTCGAATATCAATGATCAAATAGGATAGAAGGGAAAAACGAACTACATTTCCTATCTAAAAATAAGAAAATGAATCAGATCCCTTTTATTGTGTATGAAATTTATGGTTTCTATTGGTGTAAATCCACTCACCTCAATTCAAGATGAGAAGCAGTTCTCCATTGGTAGCAAATGGCTATCCATTAAGCGGAGGAAATCTTAGTTAACATAGACGCCTCTTGTAAGAACGGACTAACAGGGTCAGCTACCCAGCCAACCTTCATAATTAAATACCGTTACTGTATAGGTAGAGCTCGTTGTGAAAGACCTATTACTGAATAATTCATGGGTAGAGCCGAAGAATGTGAACTATACAAGTTAGCAATAACATTGATTAAATGAAGTAAAGGCTCCGGTGTATAGAGAAGACCTCACCGTTTAAGAAGTAACCATAGAAACGATGGAATCCACTATTTCTTTATCAGTGCTATTTTTTTAATACCTAGTATATATAGTACAATTTCGTATTTCGAGGTGAAATGCCTAGAAAAAATAAAAAATAGTGGTTGGGAAGGTTATAGTAGCCAAAGCCATTGGAATTTTTAGTTTATACATTGGAAAAATCCGTTTTGTTATTAATATACTAGGAAAGGGGCAAAAGAATAACTAAAAGAAAGGAAATCTATTAGTTATTCATTAAAGTTTCATTTATTCAATGACCAGAATTAGACGGGGATATATCGCTCGGAGACGTAGAACAAAAATTCGTTTATTTGCATCAAGCTTTCGGGGGGCTCATTCAAGACTTACTCGAACTATTACTCAACAAAAAATAAGAGCTTTGGTTTCGGCTCATCGGGATAGGGATAAGCAAAAAAGAAATTTTCGTCGTTTGTGGATCACTCGAATAAATGCAGCAATTCGTGAAAGGGGGGTATGCTATAGTTATAGTAGATTAATAAATGATCTGTACAAGAGACAGTTGCTTCTTAATCGTAAAATACTTGCACAAATAGCTATATCAAATAGGAATTGTCTTTATATGATTTCCAATGAGATCATAAAAGAAGTAAGTTGAAAGGAATCCACCGGTTAAAGGGAGTTGCCCGGAGAATTAACTCCGGGAGGGTCGAATA